TGACTGCTATGGATGGACCGATATTGAATAAACGAGTATCTCCTCTAGATGGAAGAAGATTCTCTTTGAAAAGTAGTTTTGTACCATCTGCCAGAGCTTGAAGAATTCCCAAAGGCCCGGCATATTCGGGTCCAATACGTTGTTGTATTCCTGCAGATATTTCTCTTTCTAACCAAACAATTACTAGTACACCTAGTGTGATTCCTAATACAAGAGTCAAAATAGGGATAAACGTCCATAAGATCCCATAGACTTCTTTTAAGGATTCTAATCTGGAAAAAGAATTGATAGCTTGTATTTCTTTTGTATCAATTATCATTTCAACGATCAACTTCTCCCATAATGATATCTATGCTACCTAGTATCGTCATAATATCAGCCAATTTCATTCTTTTAACTAACTGAGGAAGAATTTGCAAGTTGATAAAACCCGGTGGTCGAATTTTCCATCTCCATGGAAAAACACTCTGATCTCCTATCAGAAAAATTCCTAATTCTCCTTTTGGTGCTTCGACTCTTACATAAAGTTCTTGCTTGGACAATTCAAAAGTTGGAGAAGGTTTTTTACTAATAAATCGATATTCAAAATCATTCCATTCAAGTTTTTTTTTTCTATCAAAGCGTCGGATTTCTAAATTTTCATAGGGTCCCCCCGGAATTCCTTCCAGGGCCTGTTGTATAATTTTTATGGATTCTGTCATTTCACTGATTCGTACTAAATAACGAGCTAATGAATCCCCTTCTTTTTGCCATTGAACCTCCCAATCAAATTCGTCGTAACACTCATAACGATCAACTTTACGAAGATCCCATTGTATTCCCGAAGCACGTAACATTGGTCCTGATAAACCCCAATTTAGTGCTTCGTCTGCGCCAATAATGCCTACGCCTTCAACTCGTTCTAAAAAAATAGGATTCCGCGAAATAAGTTTTTGATATTCAGCAACCCTGGTTAAAAAATAATCGCAAAAATCCAAACATTTATCTATCCAGCCATAAGGTAGATCAGCAGCTACTCCTCCAATACGAAAATAATTGTGCATCATGCGCATACCGGTAGCAGCTTCGAATAGGTCATATATCAATTCTCGTTCTCGAAAAATATAGAAGAAAGGGGTCTGTGCCCCAATATCTGCCATAAAAGGGCCAAGCCATAACAAATGGGAAGCGATACGACTCAACTCCAACATAATAGCTCTAATATAGCTAGCCCTTTTAGGTACTTGAATATTACCCAGCTGTTCGGGTCCATTTACGGTTATTACTTCTGTGAACATAGTAGCTAAATAATCCCAACGTGTTACATAAGGCAAATATTGTATAACTGTTCGATTTTCCGCAATCTTCTCCATTCCTCTATGTAAATAACCCAATATTGGTTCACAGTCAATAACATCTTCACCGTCGAGAGTAACGATCAGTCGAAGAACACCGTGCATTGATGGGTGGTGAGGGCCCATATTAACTATCATGAGGTCTTTTCTTGTAGTTGGTGCAATCATAAGTTTTTTCCCGAGTCATTCTTCCATGCATTGCTGAAAGTAAAAAGCAGAGTTCGTAAAAATTTAAATGAATAAGTTCAAATGGTATCACACTTCAAATTAACGATTTTTTATCTCTCGAATACCCAACTCATCAATTAATTCTTTATAACGTGCTCTATTTTTTTTTGCCAAATAGGCCAGAAGTCTTTGACGTTTTCCCAAAATTTTCCGTAAACCTCTCTGAGATGAAGAGTCCTTTTTGTGCAATTCTAAATGTGAAGTAAGTCTCCTTATTTTAGTGGTGAAAGTGAATACTTGAAATTCAACAGACCCTTTGTTTTCTTCGTTTTCTTTTTGAGAAATAACCGAAATGAATGCATTTTTGAACATAAAAAAAAAACTCCCCTTTCCTTTTTACAGATATGGATTTTATCGATCAGTAATAATAATGCCATTAAGTGGAATGTGGTATATACAAAAAGAAAATCCTAATTTTTTTAGGAATTCCTAATTTTCTGAATTAAAATAAATCCAATTCGAAATTGTATTTAGATAGAGATAGAAAAGGATTGGTACATTTTCGCATCGAAGAATTTAGACTTAAAATGAAAAAAGTTCTCTTAATTCATTTCAAGATCCAATTGAGACATTATTCATTTCATAATTATTCATTTCATATTGGATCTTTCATATTGGATATATGAATGAAATGTATCACAAGAATGGGATCTTTATATTTCTTTTCTTTCCTATACCGTATCCATATAATACATATCCTATATATAAGATAGAAATAGGATATATAAGATACAAATAGGATATATAGATAAAGTCTATTATCCAAGAATTTTCAATTGTGGATACAAATGTATCCTTAACATACTGAAACGACTGCCATTATTCGCATTAAACCAATAACGATTCATACAAGCTAAATCTTCTACTCGATAATTAGGCCAAAGAAAGATCTTTAATTTCATTAATTGATTTTTCTCTCTATCAACATGGTTATTGTCATGCGAAACTTGGCTATTGTTTTTTATATTCTTTCTGTTCCAACATACTAGATTTCTATCTATACCATTTTGAGTCTTTGAATTCAAACAAATTAGAATTCTCCATTTTCTACGACGTTTAAACGATAAAATATTTTCAGGAACAAGCAACTCAAAATAATTTTTGTTTTTATTTGTAGTTATTCTTTGATGTGGTGAAATAGCTTGATCCAAATTATTCTCAGAAACATATCTTTGTTCTTGGTATTTTTTATTAGTTTGGTGCTTACTCTTATGAACCAACGAAATACCGATCGTTTGATACATAATAAATTGTCCATCATTTTTTTCAGACAGACGAATAGGTTCTATAGTCAATATTCCCCTTTTCATCAATTCTGTAAGAGTTAAATGCTTCTGAATCATCATTATATCCAAACTTATTTCTCTTTTTTGAATCGCAGATATAGTAATTTTTCTTGGCTCTATCATTCGAAGCAGGAGGCAATATATCTTGATATTATTCATCATTTTTTCGTTCAAAGCCTCGTTCCATCTGAATTGAAAAAGCAAATAACGTTTCAGGAACAAATCGAGTTCTGCTTCCGTCTTGCTTTTGTATTGTTTGTTCTTTTTCTCCTTTTTCATGTCTGATCTTGTATCATTTTCTTCAATATCTTTTTGTTGTGAGATACCGTACCCAAGATCTCTTCCGTTTGTGGGTTCTTCTTGATTTTGATACTTTGTATTTGCTGGTATCAAAAAACTTCCTTTTTTCTTTTCATTGATCTTTTTATTGTCACTACTCTTCGTATTTATATTTAAAAGAAGTAATTTTTTTGGTATAAACCAAGGTTTTGTTTTATATGCATTATAAAGTAAGACAAATTCTGGGAAGAACCAAAGTCCCAGATAGGATCTAGGATAGTTTAGCATTTTTTCATTCATTTCCATCCAATCAACAAAAACCTTGTGGGGGTTTGGTAGATTTATTTCTGGAATCATAAGATAAAAAAGATCTTTTTTATGAATTGTTTGAGAATTCTTAGTCCCAATTTGAGTATTTTGATTCCTATTAGTATCAATCGTGATCCAGGCCTCAATATTGACTTTTTGTATAAGATCAAAATGGAAAATTTTCCAATCCAAATATTTTCTATCGACTCTTTTTTCCATAGATAGAATATCTATAGAATTCTTGATAGAGATGTTCCTCAGCATATCAAAAAGGGTGTTTTTGTGCATGTTATAAGAAATCTCTTGATTCTTATTTCCTTGAAATGAAGATCCATAAAAAAAGTATTCTTCATAATTAACAAATTTAGATGATAAAAGATCATATCTATAGTTTTTTTGAAAATTATCTTTGTGATTCCATAATGCATATACTTCTGTTTTTTTTTGTTTTTTGGAATCACTTAATTTCTCTTTTTCATCTAAATTCCATTTGCTTAAATTTAGCTTTTTAGCTATATGACGATGATGAACTCTATTTCTCCATTTTGGGGGTATTAATCTGGACCACCTGATCGGAGATAAATCATATTGACAATGCCCTCTTAACCAGTTTTTCCATTGATTCATTTCATAACTTGTAAATTGATTATCCCCTAATTTTGAATTAACCATTCCTTGTCTTTCAAAAGAATCTTTTATTTCAGGTTTAAGAAAAAAAGGGATTTTTTTATATTGAAGAACAGGTCGTAATTTATCCAAGTTACTAACTTGGATTTGGGATAATTTGTAAAATACATATGCTTGTGACATGTAGCATAATTCATAAAAACTATGCAAATTGGTTTTCCTATTGCTAATATTATTAATGGACTTTTTTATAGTTGAAAGAAACGAAATTGAATTTTTCTTTTTTTTATTAATTAGAGCTTGCTTTCTTTCATTATTGTAAAGGGATTTATCAATAGTTTTTTTTGTTGATTCAAGAAAAAGTTCTGTATTTATTCTGGGAATATTAATGATAGATAAAAATCTATCTGTGTATATTCTTTGAATAAAAAATTTCAAAAAAAGGGAAAATTTCGAGATTAATCGAACAGTCCTTCTTTTGAATATTTGTAATCTTTCAACATTATCATTTGTTTTGTTAGGACTAATATTATTTACCCTTGGAGCTAGTTTTTTTTTCTCTTTTGTGATTCTTTCTATTTGATTTCGAATTGTGCTTGTTTGATCAGTTAGATTCTTCATTTTTTTTTCTGTCAATGAAGAATTTGTCAAACCCGGGGATGCAATTTGACTAAATGATTCGTAAATTATCGGATTGATGATTAGGGAATCTGTTTCTTCTTTAATTTCACTTGATTCATATACTTCTGCTTCTCTTAATCCAAATAATGAAATTGGATTTACTTTTGAAAGTTCTTTTGAAACGTTTAGAAGTAATTTTTGGTTTCCTTTCAAACCTATTCGAACTCTAAAATACTTCTTTTTAAATTTTCCAATTTTTTTTTTGAGTTCCTTAAAAATGGGTTTAAAAAAAGAAGGTCGTTTTTTGGGTGGACCG